AGGAGTAGTGCCTCTTTCCCTATGCCTCCTATTGGTACTAGTGGAGTAGGGTTGACCTAACCCATAGGTGTAACCTTTCGCTCAATACTCTATAATCGACAATTGAAGCATCTGAGGCTGCATTAATCGGGGATACACGACAGAAGGGGTTGCTTTATTTACAAACTTCACCTTCAACAAGCGTAGATTTTTTTAAATCCTTTTTTTCTTCCTATCCCGAAAAAAAAATAATGTTGTCTTTCTCGTAAGACTGGAGCCGCTAAAAAAAATAGAAAAAAAAAATAAGAATAATAATCAAATCGCACCATCTCTGTAATAGGTGAATGCCTCTTTTTCTCCTGAAGTTGTCGGAATTATTCGTAATAAGATAGTGGCTACAATTGAAAAGGTTTTATCAATAAAATTTCCATTTATCCCAGATCTAGACATAGGTATATTAATCCATTCGATACTTTTTTTTTATTTCCTTTCGTGAGAAAATTACACAAACAAAGGAATTGTCCGGTACGAAATAACGTAAAAACGGATTAATTAAAACAAATGGATGGCCCTATTACTCAAAATTAAAATTGTTTATTTTTTACAGGAATTAATAAAAAAAGTGTTTTAATTCGATTCTATTTCATCCAAACCTAGTAATATAAGATAAGAATGGAAGCAACTCTTCTGATTTCATTGAAGTTGAAGAATCGAAGAATTTATATTACGGATTAGGATAATTCGAGAAGTTTTGATTCCAAAGAGAAAAAAGAGTCGAATAATCATTCTATGTATATGATTAAAACGGAATCCCGTCTGTTTTGTGTTGTGTATGTATATATTGGGTATACGCTAACGCTAGACAATCAAATAGAAAAACCGGGGGGCGATTCATTAATTTGGAATAAATCTATGGGTTAAGCGGTTGAAGTAAGGAGTTCTTGTTGAAAAATATAAAACTGTAAAGGATATAATTTTTATTAAATTAGTAAACATAGTCTAAAAAAATAGATCGGTCGGTTAATTCGTTCCAATTGAGTGATTTAATATGGTATAAATATTATAAAGGGCGCAAACACTATCTTCGCAAACATGAATAGATATCTATCTTTATTTTAATTTTACAATTTTCCTTTAAAAAAAAAAAAATAATCTTTATCCCCAGCCTCCGAGGAAGGATTTATCTTTGATGAAAAGTTTTATATTTTATTTTATACGTTAATAGCTTTAATAGAGTTCATTTTTTTATAGTAAAAATTGAATGTATATACCTACCCAAAATGAATATGAATGACTCACTATTTACTCGGTTTTTGTGCCATAATGATTATATAGGAGAGATGGCCGAGTGGTTGAAGGCGTAGCATTGGAACTGCTATGTAGACGTTTGTTTACCGAGGGTTCGAATCCCTCTCTTTCCGTCTCTTTATTTCACCCAATTCATAAATGTTACTGGCCACAACACATAAAATAAGAATGTATACTCCAACTGTGTAGCCCATACCCTTTCTTTGATACGGATTCTTTATTCCTAATCCTAATTTCGGTGGTATGAAAAATACTGGACAAAATGGCCAAGGAATGAAAATCCCCTACGGGTCTATGATACATGAATGAAAGAAAAATCCCCAGACCAAACCCCTTAGCTTACTTAAGTTCTATTATTTTAGTTATGCTTAAGTCGGACGAGAGTAATATTCTACAACTAGCAATTCATTTATTTTCAAATCGACACATTTACTATTTATTATTTGATTGACTAATCCTTTATATTTAAAGGGGTGAAGAGTCAAATGCTTTGGTAATTCCTCAGGGGGGGGGAGAAAGGGAAGGGTAGAACCACTATACTGTTGCGGTCAACTAAACTCAACATGTCTTATCTATTAAATATATTTATTTACTCATTATCCTGGGCGGATAGCGGGAATCGAACCCGCATCTTCTCCTTGGCAAAGAGAAATTTTACCATTCGACCATATCCGCACTATAATATATAATATTATTATAGAATTTATTAGAATTTATTTTATCTATTATTTAATATTATTTATTTATATTTTATTTTTGAATATATATGAATATATATATTATATATTATATATATTATATATAATTATTTATAAAATTATTAGAATACATATGTTAGTATATTTTGTATAGTTCAATTTTATTATTTTCCATTTTTACAATACAAATATATAAAAGTTTTACCCCTCCCTCTAAATTTTAATTTTTTCCTTATTTGCATTTTGGGGACTTATATTGAATTTTAATGTGTCTCACAACCTGAAGGAATTCGGAGAGAGGGGTCATTTGATTTTTGGATCTAGGACGAATAGGTTTAAGAGATGAGAGAATTAAGAATACCCACTAGAAAGACTAATCCAATCCATAATGATGTACCGGAAAATACAACATTTTTGTTACCCGACCAACCCTCAGGGGAAGCAAATACAACAGGTACACTAATCAGTAAGATTAATGAAGTAGCAATTAATGCAAAAACAGCCAATTGGAAAGC